AATAAATAATAGTTCCAATGGAACCTTCTCTTCTACCGGGGATTGGTCGTTTATCCACGAGCCAAGCCATTACTTTCTATTCGCTATTCTCTTTATTACTATTAACAAATTAACAAATCTTAACAATTATTACTATTAACAAATTAACAAATCTTAACAACTCAAATGACTACAACAAAATAAATACTTAAAAGGACGAATCCACTCCTCTTATCTTAAGAATCATTAAATTCTATACCTATAAAAGAGCGGCCTGATGTATCATGTAAATTGTTTGAAATGCAAGAGTCAAATAATTCTCTGTGGTGTAAGAAAATATCTCTCATTTCTCCCCCGAAGAAATTCTTTTTTTTTGTTTCCAAAAGAATGTTGTTATGTTGCCGTGACCGGTGCACTAATCCTTTGAATCCGGTACCAGCGGGTATCATACCCCCTAACACAACGTTCTCTTTCAGGCCTTTCAACCAATCGATACGACCCCGGAGAGCCGCTTTTGCTAAAACTCGAGCAGTTTCTTGAAAACTTGCTTCAGATATAAAACTTTGAGTGTTCAGAGATGCTCTCGTTATTCCCAATAAGACGACTCGATACCAAATCGCTTCTTCTAAAGCACGCCCCGTTCGTTCCGCTCGCAATAATCCAATCAGTTCCCCGGGTAAAAAAACATTAGACATTCCATCTTCTGAAACTAATACTTTTGATGTTATTTGACGTACAATAATTTCTATATGCCTATTATGGATCTGTACCCCCTGAGATCGATAAACCTTTTGGATCTTATTAACCAAAGAGAGACGGCTTTGCACTATAGTTAGCTCAGCACCAATCACGAATCCCCAAGGAATTCCAAGAATTCTTGTTATACATTCGTTCCAACCCTCAACTCTCTTTTCTAGGTTCATCGATATTGAATCAATTGAACGCACTTCTAACACTTGTTCCACTTTTGGAAGACCCTGCGTTATATCACCAGACCTCGATTTTTCATATATAAATGTAACTAACGTATCTCCTTGGTAAAGGATTTCTCCATAATGCCCATGGACAGTTGCTCCCGGAGTCGCCAAATAAGGCTTAGCCGATCTTATTACTATAGAATCAACTTGAACAATAAAAACTTGACCCGATTTTAGGTGTGGTCCGCTTTTGGTTATACATACATTTTCACAAATAAACTGCCCAAGACTAATTATTGTGGACGTTTCTTCACAATAATTATGATGATAATGATGATGGGGAAAATACCAATTCAAATTGACTGCATTCAAAACGATGTTACGGCATGGATCGAAATTATAAATTCTCCCATTTTCAGCTATTAAATAATAGTTAAGTACTTGAAAAGTCTGTTTTAAATTGTCAAGCTGCAAATATTTCGCTACCGAGGTCTGATTATGAGTTATTAAAAGGTAAAATGATGAATAAAAATTCGCAATTTGAGGGGCTGTTCCTAAAGGACCCAATAAATTCTTAATTGGAATTATAGGATCTTTTTTAATTGATTGTTTTATCACATTGTGATATTTTACATCGTTGAATGGGCCCATGCGAAAACAATTAGATGATGACAAAATTATCAAAGATTTGGATTCCTTATTTCTGTTCAAGAGCGTATGAATAGTTCCGTGATTTTGGCTAAATGATTGTTGAATCCTTTCGTTGGAATAAATGGAATAAAACGGATTTTTATTGGTATGATCTGACCTATTATCCGAAATCAATCCTGAACCTGACGAATCATTTCTTTTTCTGATATACAAAATATGGGATTTCACTAAGTCGATTTTTAGGAAATCTCTAATCAGACCGTTTGTCCTTACTTCAACAAAGGAAGCACAGACCTCTTCGGCGGAAGAACTTTTGTTGTCTTGGTCCCAATTCAACACTAAACAAGTCCGAACTAGTTGAATACTTGTGTCAGAAATTCTCCGAGTCGGTTTGCCATTTCCATAAAGGATATAATTGACAACTCGAAGTTGCATATTATCTTTTTCCCGAAACGGATCCTGGGGGAAGAGTGTTGCTAAATTTATACCGTCCGATATTTCATATGGGGTTACAGGTCGAACCAAAACAAAATACTTTTTCTTGGTAGGTGTGATCCGTTGGACATAGATCCAATTTTTCCATTTTTTTGATTCCTTAGAGTTTGTTTTGCCCGTTCCTGGTGGTATCAAGATGCCACTGTGTCGAGATATCTTATCTCTTTCTCCGGGAAAATAGATATTACCAGAAAAAATTTTCAGTTCAATCCTTTTTTTTTTTCTCTCCACTCGGACCAATCCACCCGCTTGGCTTCTTGTATTTAAAGTGATTTGGGTATCTACTCCAATGATACTATTGTTCCGTACCATTATGGAAGAAGATTCGGATAAAATATGCACTTCCTCGGGAATGAAAAAAAATCGATCTACTTTCATTTCGTATTTTGGCTTAACCTTTTTGACCCCTCGATACTCAATCACATCCTCCTTTTTGACGATTGAATGCGCCCCTATAG